TTTGTAGATTGTTCGAATTTCTATGTATACTAAACTATTCCAATTCCATATACATAATTTTTATTAATTTCTGTTTTAATTTTCTTTAAGTGTCTTCTTTGTTATATCTCCTTTTCCTTCAGATAAATCGAAAACTCCAGAGTCTACCTTCCCCCGGCCAAAGAAAAAAGTATTTTTTATTGCGTTTTCTCTCTTAGAAAGAAATTTCCTATTTTTTTCGTTAAAGTCTATATAAAAATACAAGACTGGAAATGAAAGTATCTTTTTCGCATCCATTCTTCATTACACCGTCGTAACCAAACTTCGGATGGAGCGATATAGAAATGTTTGGGACATGAAGCCACGATCTGATAGCTATACCTCTAAATAGACTTCGATAGATAGAAATTCATCTTGATCCGGAATTAAAGAAAGATAATAGAAAAGGCTCTTATCTTGTGACTTGGAAGAAAGGTTTCTCCGTAGAGGGAGGGAATAACATTTTTTTCCTAGAAAATCTAGGAACAAGAAGATTGAATCGGAAATATCGACAAATTCTTTCAAAGTTCAAAGAAATGAAATTAAAAAAGGAGGCGGTGTTCTAATTCAAATTTCATCTCTATCGACTTTGAATATCAGAATAGCGGATATAGTCCGAATTAAATGGGTCAGGTCCACTTACTTTTTCTTTTGTTGATTTCGAATCCTTTCAATGGAAAATATTGGTATAATGGAAAAAGGAATTTTTAGTGATTCAAGCGGCGGCTTATGCTTATTTCGAGTAATGAAAATTTACCGAATAACTGTTCCACTTCTAACTAGAACTCCTATACTCTAACTCAGTATAATGATAACGTATTATTCGGTTAGTTCCTTTTGTATTCCAAAAAATCTATCTTTTTTCTGAGTACTACGACTGGACTTTTATGAAAAAATTTTTCAAAATAAAAAGAAAGAAAAGCCCCTTATCGGATTTGAACCGATGACTTACGCCTTACCATGGCGTTACTCTACCACTGAGTTAAAAGGGCTTATTTTATTTAATTACCAAAGGGGTCTGTATAGAAAATCTGTATATGCGCATATATTCTATATAGACATTCTATATCTATATTATACTGTATATTTCTATTATTATTAGAATGTAATATAAATATATAATTATAATGCAGGAGACTCCTAGTGGCTAGTTACTTATTTGTGAATAATCAAATGGATTTGCCTAACAGGTCGAGGGTAAAATGAATTGTTTCAAGACCGGTCCCCTTTTCTTTGATCCCTATCAAAACAAAATTCACGTCATTGATATATAACATCCATGTACACTCACCAATTGCACGTAAAAAAATTCAAGATATTTCATCGAATGATGAGATTCTACTTGTCTCCTTGAACTAAAGTCTTAGAGAAAATTATTTTCGATAACTTCTTGATTCCGCTTACTAGATTTATTTTAGTAGAGTTTATAGGGTTATATAGCGAATGTGGATTCTAATGAACGATTCATGAATATGAATAGGAATGACGAATCCAAAAATTCTAGACAATTCTGAAAAATGGAAAGATCTAAAGGATCTAATCATTGCAATATATTGTATTGACAATTTCAAAAATTTGATCATACTATGATCATAGTATCAGGTAGGTTGGTCAAGTCGGCCCCCATCGTCTAGTGGTTTAGGACATCTCTCTTTCAAGGAGGCAACGGGGATTCGAATTCCCCTGGGGGTAGGGTACTACGAAAGGAAGTTGATCATGGATTACCAATAAACCTAAAATTCATTTTTCCTGGGTCGATGCCCGAGCGGTTAATGGGGACGGACTGTAAATTCGTTGGCAATATGTCTACGCTGGTTCAAATCCAGCTCGGCCCAATAATTCGCCAATCCACCATGAGATTGTATAAACCCCAATACGAAGATAAAAAAAGAATAAAATCTTCTGCTAGATCCCTTATTTCACTGGGATTGTAGTTCAATTGGTCAGAGCACCGCCCTGTCAAGGCGGAAGCTGCGGGTTCGAGCCCCGCCAGTCCCGACGGATCCAATAAATGCATAAATTCATTTTTCCCTTTCTATGAACTAGTAAAGGGTGTCGGGGGACATACTCTCATTTCCAAAGCAAAGGGAAGTCCTTATTTCTTTTTTCTTTACTTTTTTTCCGTTTCGCTTTTATTGTTTCTTTAGTCTTTAGGTTTGTAACTATGTGATTAATTGAAGTAGAGGGGCAATTTGCTGATACTTCAGCAGATGGTTGTCCAAGGAAGACGCAGGGTAGGTTATAGAAAAAAATAAAGAAAGCAATGCTAAATAAAGAGATTTTCGATTGATTGGGTTAGGAATCCTAATTTTGATTCGGTATGGATAAAAGAACTTCCTATGTTATACTAATCAAGTCTCAACGACGAATTGATTTGATAGATCAGATATTGTTATTCATGATATTTAGCCCATTCAATATCATCGAGGGGTAATTCATTCATTGAATTTCCAGATGAAAGATTTATCATCTCTAGGGGATTAAATCCCGAGTTATTGCGAAGTAAAAAAACCAATGAGATTATGGAAGTAAATATTCTTGCATTTATTGCTACTGCACTATTCATTCTAGTTCCTACCGCCTTTCTACTTATCATTTACGTAAAAACAGTCAGTCAAAATGATTAATTCAATTGGATTTTCAAATTAATGTGAATCAAACTTTTCCTCTGAGTTCTGATCAAAAATTGACGAAGTCCAATGAAAAGGATTCGAATTTCACGTCTTCACTTAAATGAAATGAGCGGACTAGAATCAGAAGTATTCTAAGAGATAGATGGGATAGTAAGAAAGAAATAGATGAATCCTTCTACCATCCCATCTATCTCTTAGTCTATAAACTAAGTCTTTAAAGTTGTAATCTAGAATAAAGATAAAGGTTTAAGTTTAGATATATTGTATGGAATTGACATAATACCCAATTTGCTACATCTATTTGTTCCGATCACTCGGAACAAATTCTTATCTTAGGATTCGAATTCCTTTCAATAAGGAAGAGGAAACCTCACCGATTTTTAACGCCCAAACCATGATATGAAATAAGTCGCTAAAGCATAAATCGCCTTTCTCAAACTACGCTAAATGCCCAATAGGTGTATATGTAGGTGTATATGTGTAGATTCGTCCGAGGTAAGATCTTATTATTGCATTGTCTCTTGTTAGACAATCACTATCTCTATATCATTTCTCATAGAAAGTGCGTATACACTTACCAAAACAAGTTCTTCTTTGAACAGTAAAGAAGGAAAGAAATCAAAAAAGGTCCGGTTTTCTTCACTATTCACCTATATCGATAAAGATAGTAAGAACCCATTCCACTGATTGAAATGGAAATTTACGGAAGAATTTTAGGTTGGAATAAATTTCCAACCATCTGAATCCCTTTCTTTTCGAAATACAAACATGGGAATTGCTGAAATATCTCTTTGATTGAAAGAGTATGATTCATATCATTCATATCATAGATTACTCCATTGGATTCCAATGAGATTCGAAATTCAAAGATTTTTTTTGTTAAGTTCAAAACGCGTTGCAGAACGATCTATAAAATAATTGCTACGGTTTGATTCTTCAACTCAGTTAGTAGTCCTTCTAGAGTCCACTTCTTCCCCACACTACGAGTGAAAGGGAAAATGTAAAGACTACCATTAAAGCAGCCCAAGCGAGACTTACTATATCCATATGAATTATGTCCCCTATCTCTATAAATACGAAGGAATTATTCCATTATTCCTCATTAATAATATAATAATGGAACCAATGGTGCATAGTCAAAAAGGGATTCTGACCGAACACTATTGAGAAAACAATCCTAAAAATCGATTCCAATTTAGAATTGGGAAAGATTAAACACAAGTAAAATACGCAGTAACATCCCCAGGGGAATGAGAACACGTAGGAATAAAAAGAAGAAGATCCATTTTTTTGTTGACCCTCGTAATTCAACACAGAAGGGGAGAAATCACTAAAAAAGGGAAATCACTATCTAATACAGACCAGACCCCTATTTCTCCATTTGATCTAATCCGTACGCTCTTTCCCCATTATCGCTGTGAAACAGGGGGATCGGCTAGGGCTTGCTGAAAGGAGAGTCCTTCTTTTTGCCCTTTTTCTAAAAAAAAAAAAGAAAAAATCAATCCAATCTAATATGGATTGTATACCTGAACACTCAGAGATTCTTGTGAGTCCGTAGTATAGAAAGCAACCTCTGGTCCTTTCCAAAACTATTGATTGAATTTCCTATTAGGCTCTACAATCTAAGTCAAGATCCAGCCATTAGACACTCCCTTAGTATTTAGTATATAGTTAGTATATAAATAGAAGGGAATCTGAAGTCCTAATAGTCCTTCTACCGTGGATTCAAATATTTCCTTGAATCCTAGATGCGAATGAGGATTCACAATCTTTTTTTTTTTAACCTTAAGATCACATGCTTAGAATCAAACAAAGCATCAACGGCCTGTTTCCTCCGTCTCCGAATTCTATCAGCAGAACAGAAGAGAAGCAGAGATTTCAAGTTTTTTGTCGATCAGGCGACACCCGGATTTGAACTGGGGAAAAAGGATTTGCAGTCCCCCGCCTTACCACTCGGCCATGTCGCCAAAATTCTATAAAATAGATGAAAATTTTCCCGAATTACTGAATTCTTATTTTACTCGCATTTTGACTCTTGTTTTCCCTAATCCTTTTCCTCAAAGAAGGACCCCTTTTGATTGCATTTGATCCATCCCTTCGATGGATTTAAAGTATCTGAAAATACACAATGCCAAAAAAATTCTCTCCCTTTTCTAGTGAGAAACTAAATGTGTATTTTCAGCCGACTAATTTGAACCAGTAACTCTTAATTACCTACTTCGAATTCATGAACAATTCTGGGATCTTTTTCTCAAATTGTGTTTTCCTAAAAAATACAAATTGAGACAGAATCAATTAGTATTGATTTTTTCAATCAAAAATGCCTTTCAATTTGAATTATAACAAAAC